ATAAGTTCAGGGACTTGAGAGCGGAACAAAAGACGGGGAAATTCAATCGTCTCCCGAAAAGAGATGCAGCAATGTTGAAGAGACAATTATCTCACCTGCAAACATATCTGGGTGGGATCAAATATATGACGGGGTTACCTGATATTGTCATCATCGTTGATCAGCAAGAAGAATATACGGCTCTTCGAGAATGTCTGACTTTAGGAATTCCGACGATTTGTTTAATCGATACAAATTGTGACCCAGATCTCGCAGATATTTCGATTCCAGCCAACGATGACGCTATAGCCTCAATCCGATTGATTCTTAACAAATTAGTATCCGCAATTTGTGAGGGTCGTTCTAGCTCTATAAGAAATCGTTGATTAATAATAAGATAAGTCAATGACTTGGGGAACTCCATAAATTGATTGAATCGGTTACTATTCCTGAATCTCAAAAAAGAGATAAAAATCATTGGGGATATTATCTGATTATTTGGTATCCTAAATATATGATTAAAATAGGCGAGTTGAGAAAGAGATGGTTGAATCAAAATAATTCCTTTTTAAGTTCTATTTCTGTCAGAGGGCAATATGAATGTTCTACCATGTTCCATCAACACACTAAAAGGGTTATACGATATATCCGGTGTGGAAGTAGGCCAACATTTCTATTGGCAAATAGGGGGTTTCCAAGTCCATGCCCAAGTACTTATCACTTCTTGGGTCGTAATTGCTATCTTATTAGGTTCAGCCACTATAGCTGTTCGGAATCCACAAACCATTCCAACCGACGGTCAGAATTTCTTCGAATATGTCCTTGAATTCATTCGAGACTTGAGCAAAACCCAGATTGGAGAAGAATATGGTCCTTGGGTTCCCTTTATTGGAACTATGTTCCTATTTATTTTTGTTTCGAACTGGTCAGGTGCTCTTTTACCTCGGAAAATCATACAGTTACCTCATGGGGAGTTAGCTGCACCGACGAATGATATAAATACTACTGTTGCTTTAGCTTTACCCACGTCAATGGCATATTTCTATGCGGGTTTTACCAAAAAAGGATTGAGTTATTTCGGTAAATACATTCAACCAACCCCAATACTTTTACCAATTAACATCCTAGAAGATTTCACAAAGCCTTTATCACTTAGTTTTCGACTTTTCGGGAATATATTGGCTGATGAATTAGTAGTTGTTGTTCTTGTTTCTTTAGTACCTTCAGTAGTCCCTATACCTGTCATGTTCCTTGGATTATTCACAAGCGGGATTCAAGCTCTTATTTTTGCAACTTTAGCCGCGGCTTATATAGGTGAATCTATGGAGGGTCATCATTGACCAGCTTATCCCAACTCATGGGTGGCTCAAGATAATTTATTTGGGAACATGATATATACAAATACGGTATATATGATCTAGAGTAGGAGCAAGAAAGATGTACGATATTAGGGAATTGTAAAAAAAGGGAAAGAGATCTAATCTAAAAGATCTTTTTCCTAAGATTCCCGCTTGGTCCATTTATTCATACCTCTCCAATCGATATTCTATTTATATTTGTTCAGTCAATTATGATTCATAATTTGAATAAGAATTGTTATGTTTATCTGTTTCCGACATGCGCCTAAACAAACAAAAAAAAGAAAAACTGATAGAATCATTCCCATTTCATTTGATTTCATTCAATTCAACGATTGACCATGTCATTAATTGCAATTCAATTGGATCAATCAAATCTTGATATTGATATGTAATGATTCGGGGGCTGATGAATCCGTTCGTTTATATCCATGCGGATAATGATAAGGAAAAAGAAGAGAAGAGTTTACAAACAAATAAGATTCATAAAAAAGTCGGTTAGGGAGAGATATATGTAATGGCTATAAGCCAATCCTGTGTATGTTTCGAAGAATAATTCTAGAATCCGATTCAATATAAGATGCGGATGGTTTACGTTATGGAAGAAACACATGTATATGTGATATTAGATATTCACTAGTTATATATGGACTATCCATATATTACATCCCATTGAATTTAGATGGATTTCAATAGAAGTCCTTCCGTTTCATCTGTGACTGTGGATTGAATGAATAAACAGATGAAGTCAAGCATATAGAAGAGAAAGAGCGAAGAATTGAAAGAATGGTTCGGAACAAAGAAATGGAAGAACTAGAACCGTATGGATTTCCAAAGACTCCATGGATAGGAACTAAAAACGAGATATCGAAGTAGTTCTGATGATTCAGTATATTATCACTTCAATTCGGAGTTCTTAGTTACTTTGACCGGGTGGATCTTAGTGATGGAATAATAAGTAATAATTCATTGGTTGATTGTATCATTAACCATTTCTTTATTTTGGTGCGAGGAACTTACCATGAATCCACTGATTTCTGCCGCTTCCGTTATTGCTGCTGGATTGGCCGTAGGGCTTGCTTCTATTGGACCTGGAGTTGGTCAAGGTACTGCTGCGGGCCAAGCCGTAGAAGGTATCGCGAGACAACCAGAAGCAGAGGGTA